TTTTGAAAAAAAAAAGGAAACTTAGGTAAGTGCTTTTTTATAAACAAAACATATGTATAAAAAGAACATATTTCATTTAGCTCCTTTATGCCTACTATAACTAGTTATTTCGGTTTTCTACTAGCGTCTTTAACGATAACCTCGGCTCTATTTATTGGTCTGAGCAAAATACGACTTATCTGAAATGAGTAGTTGAAATGCGCAATTCATAAAAAGAAATCTTTCGATAGGATTCTGTGTAAATTGACAATTCTGTATCATTGAGATTCGTGGTAATTCGAATTAATATTTAGATATAGATATTACCTCCTTTTTCTCCTTTCAAACAAATTGAAATGATTGAAGTTTTTCTATTTGGAATCGTGTTAGGTCTAATTCCTGTTACTTTGGCTGGATTATTCGTAACTGCCTATTTACAATATAGGCGGGGTGATCAGTCGGACCTTTGATTAATTATTATCTCTTTTTTTGATTGACCTCCTACTTTCTTTAATAGAAGGGAGGTCAAATTAGGATTCCGGTTCAAGTTAGTGAAGCTCTTTCAGTCTAATTCGATCTAAGAATAATTAAGGACGAACTCACGCTCTGTAGGATTTGAACCTACGACATCGGGTTTTGGAGACCCGCGTTCTACCGAACTGAACTAAGAGCGCTTTCTTATCAGAAAAGCGAAGACTGTAAAGACACTTTTTTTAACCCCAATACATCTTTGAATGAATTAGATATGTTCAATTTGAATAGATCTGAATTACTCCCTCGTTACTGCTCAACGGAGAAGTAATAGGTAGGGATGACAGGATTTGAACCCGTGACATTTTGTACCCAAAACAAACGCGCTACCAAGCTGCGCTACATCCCTTCAATTGGTCTACAGTGTCATTGTAGAGAATTCCTGTCTTGTTTTCCACATCGTTATTTCCGCCATTTATATATCTAATTTAGATGGACATTTCGTCTTTTTGGTCCCATTTACCATATAATAATAGTAAAAGACTTATATTTATACATATGAAATACGGAACGGAACCTGGTGTAAAACTAAATGAGTGGTTTTCGGGAATGCTCGGGAAGAAGGGTATGTTTTTTTATGTTTTAAGAAAAAAAATCTTATTCACCGGATAGTTGTACATTTCAATTTGAATTGGGGATCCCGTGTACAATTCTAAGCGGTCCTTAACTGCATATGCATCTGATCATATATGTATTACCATTTTATATTACAATAAAAAAATATATTACAATAAAAAAAGGAAAGAGGTTTTTCATTCAATGCGAGATCTAAAAACATATCTCTCCGTGGCGCCGGTATTAAGTACTCTATGGTTCGGGTCTTTAGCAGGTCTATTGATAGAGATTAATCGTTTTTTCCCAGATGCGTTGACATTCCCCTTTTTTTGATTCTAGTTATTGACACGGTAACAAATAACGAAGATTCGAGATAAAATTAAATATTTGTGACTAATCCTTCGCCCCCCCTTTTTCTTTTTTCCCTTTTTCTTTTTAGAATAAGGGAGGAAAGGGAAAAAAGAAAAAGTGGATTCAACAGCTGCGAGACTTGGGTTCAAATTTGAATTAAATAGTGATGGAGGTAGAATAAACAATGTGGGGTCTAGGTCTGGGGCAAGACTCTTATACAAGATACTTAAATGTAAATGAAATACTGTGATTTGAAATAAAGTTTAGAAATCATTCTATTATATAATAGAATAATATATTATTTACTATATTTATTGCATTGCATCAAAATTTTTCATAATTGGATTTCAAGTTAGTAACTTCTATTTTTCCTTCCTTTCTTCTTCTTCGTTTCGGATCGAAAATAGAAGAGTTGAGTAAATCAAAAATCCAAAGGGGGTTCATGGCCAAGGGGAAAGATGTCCGAATAACGGTTATTTTGGAATGTACTAGTTGTGTTCGAAACGGTGTTAATAAGGTATCAACGGGTATTTCCAGATATATTACTCAAAAGAACCGGCACAACACGCCTAATCGATTGGAATTGAGAAAATTCTGTCCATATTGTTACAAACATACGATTCATGGGGAGATAAAGAAATAGATCGAATCGGGCACCTGTACGTAACCCTTCCTTGGAAGGGGAAAAAATGACATTATATATATAACATAGTTAAATAGAAACGTTAAATATAAACAAACCAAATCCTATTTATTCTAATTCATTTTAGATCCGACCGAAATAGGATTTTCGGGATAAGGGATAAACTAAACAAACCATGGATAAATCCAAGCGACCTTTTCTTAAATCCAAGCGATCTTTTCGTAGGCGTTTGCCCCCGATCCAATCGGGGGATCGAATTGATTATAGAAACATGAGTTTAATTAGTCGCTTTATTAGTGAACAAGGAAAAATATTATCTAGACGGGTGAATAGATTGACCTTGAAACAACAACGATTAATTACTATTGCTATAAAACAAGCTCGTATTTTATCTTTGTTACCTTTTCTTAATAATGAGAAACAATTTGAAAGAACCGAGTCGACCGCCAGAACGGCAGGTCTTCGAGCCAGAAATAAATAGGCTTACTCTTTCGTCACTTGAATCAAAATTACAATCCGAACTCAAACGCGGATTGATGTTTTGTTCGAAAAATAATCAAATCTAGATTTGATTATCGTGTCGTAAGAAAAAAAAAGAATTGGGTAAGAATTAATCTTTTTTGATTGAGTGTGTTCATTCATTTTTACTACTTTATTTATCATATCATTTTGACTCTACCCTCCCGGAGTTCATTCTCCGGGGAACTCCGTTTAAATTATTCCGGTGGATTCTTTCCAATCTACTTCTTTTATGATCTCATTGGAAATCATATAAAGACAATTTTTATTTGAGATAGCTAGTTGTGCAAGTATTTTACGATTAAGAAGGACCTGTTTCTTATACAAATTGTGTATAAATCTACTATAACTATAGGATACCCCCATTTCACGAATTACTGCGTTTATTCGAGTGATCCACAAACGGCGAAAATTTATCTTTTGCCTACCCCTATCCCGATGAGACGAAACCAAAGCTTTTATTTTCTGTTGAGTAATTGTTCGAGTAAGTCTTGAATGAGCCCCTCGAAAGCTTGATGCAAATAAACGAATTTTTGTTCTACGTCTCCGAGCTATATATCCCCGTCTAATTCTGGTCATTGAATAAATGAAACTTTGACGAATAACTAATAGATGTCCTTTCTTTCAGTTATTCTTTTTCCCTTTCCTAGTCTATTAATAACAAAGCTTTTTTCCAATGTATAAATTAATAATTCCAATGGCTTTGGCTACTATAACCTTCCCGACCACTATTTTTCTTTTTTCTAGACATTTCACTTCGAAATAATAAAATTTATTCTACTAGGTAGCAAAATAGAGTAAATAAAAAAATAGAAATGGATAAAGAAATAGCGGCTTCCTTCGTTTATATGGTTACTTCTTAAACGGTGAGGTTTTCTCTATACACCGGAGCCTTTACTTCATTTAATCAATGTTATTGGTAACTTGTATAGTTCACATTCTTTGGCTCTACCCATGAATTATCCAGTAGTAGGTCTTTCACGATGAGATCTACCTACACAGTAACGGTATTTAATTATGAAAGTTGGCTGGGTAGCTAACCCTGTTAGTCCGTTCTTGCAAGAGGGGACCTAATCTTTCTGTTTTGAAGTAAGATTTCCTCCGCTTAATGGATAACCATTTGCTACCAATGGAGAATTGCTTCTCATCTTAAATTGAGGTGATTGGATTTGCACCAATGGAAACCATAAATTTAATACACAATAGAATGGATAGATTCGCCTTTTTTAGATACTGAATTGACTGGACTTCTTTTTCTATTCTATCCTATTCGCCGGTACTGATCATTGATACTGGAAAAAGTTTTCTTTCTTTTGGCCCAGCTCATGATCTGAACGAGTCGCACATACACCCTAGTACATGTTCCTCGACGCTGCGGGCATCCCCGAAGCGCGGGGGATTTTGTGACATTTCTGATTGGCTGTCTTGTATTTCTAATAAGTTGTTTAATAGTTGGCATGTTGAATCATATAAATAAATAATGGGCTGGTTTAGATCGATCCTAACCGGATGATTATGAATTACTTCTATTTCATTTTCTAGTAAATTCGGCAAAAAGTAAAATGGGAAATCGAGGATTTACGCGAAACAGGTCTGGGCTATTTTCACTCAACCACCGCTACAAGATCAACAATTCCATAAGCTTGGGCTTCTGTTGCTGACATAAAAACATCTCTTTCCATGTCTTCCGAGACAATCCATAAGGGTTTGTCCGTTCTTTGTACATAAACTCTTGTGAGGGTTTCACGCAGTTTGAGCAGCTCTTCCGCTTCCAGGATAAATTCTCCCGTTTGTGCCTCATAAAAAGAACTAGCAGGTTGATGAATCATTACCCTGATGGTATAACAAAAAGGAGTTCTCTATTTTGCATGATGAAGAGAAAAGAAAGATAAAGAAGAAAAAAAAAGACAGAATTGAACAACCGTACGGGCATCTTTTGTGCATTGCATACGGCTCTATAATCAAATTGACCTTTACCCAAAGAAAGAGAAAAATAGGATCTATCAGACCCAGATCGGTAAATGATCAAATTACCACCCTTCCCTTCGTAGGAGTTCAAAAATACTATGATGGTTCCGTTGCTTTCTATATTTATTATATTATTTGGTTTGTCTGTGATTCAGCAATCCCAAAGTTGCTTTTTGTCAAATAAGGAAAAAATAATCTTTTTTTTATTTTATTTTCGCGAACTCTTTCAGAACATAACTATTGTTAAGATCCCCCCGGTGTGAAAATAAAAAAGTTTGTGACGCTGAACTGGAATCCCCAATAGAAAAATTGGAAATACCTCTTATCTCATACTACTCTCTCGATACATAATCTAATGTTTTGAAAAAAAAAGAAAAAGTTTTTTATTTTGCTATCGAATTCAAAGTGCCATGCTATTATTACTTAATATTCATATGGCGAAGGCATAGTCTTA